AAAGAATTCTCCATTGATAGCAAATGATATCCATTAAGCCGGGGAAATACTATTTTAAAAAGCAGAAAAATTATGCCTTACTCTTGCAAGAACGGACTAACAGGGTCAGCTACTCAGCTAATCTTCATAATTAAATACCGTTACTGTATAAGTAGATCTCATTGTGAAAGACCTCGTACTGGATAATTATGGGTAGAGCCAAAGAGTGTGAACTGTACAAGTTAACAATAACATTGATTAAATGAAAGAAGGGCTCCGGTGTATAGAGAGGACCTCACCGTTTAAGAAGTAACCATAGAAACGATGGAACCCACTATATCCATTTATATTTACTACTTTTATGTGTTTTTGATACCTAATATCAATACAATTTTTTCTAGGCATTTCACCTAGAAAAAAAAAAATCGTGGTCGGGAAGGTTATAGTAGCAAAAGCCATTGGAATTTAAATTTTATACATTGGAAGAATCCGTTTTGTTATTAATAGACTAGGGGAAGGGAATAACTGAAAGAAAGGAAATCGATTAGTTATTCATCAAAGTTTCATTTATTCAATGACCAGAATTAAACGAGGGTATATAGCTCGAAGACGTAGAACAAAAATTCGTTTATTTGCATCAACCTTTCGAGGGGCTAATTCAAGACTTACTCGTACTATTACTCAACAGAAAATAAGAGCTTTGGTTTCGGCTCATCGGGATAGAGGTAGACAAAAGAGAGATTTTCGTCGGTTGTGGATCACTCGGATAAATGCAGTAATTCGCGAGAATATAGTATACTTAAGTTATAGTAAATTTATACACAATCTGTACAAGAGACAGTTACTTCTTAATCGTAAAATACTTGCACAAATAGCTATATTAAATAAGAGTTGTCTTTATATGATTTCCAATGAGATCATAAAATAAAGAGATTGGAAGGAATCCGTTGGAATAGATTAAATGGAGTTCCTTGGAGAATGAACTCTGGGAAGGTAGAGTAGAAATTAGTATGATAAAATATGATAAAGTCATCAAAATGAAGAAAGACGTTAAATAAAAAATATTTATTCCTCTTCTCCCATTTTTTTTTCTTACGACAGGACATTTCGATTTTACGATTTTTCGAACAAAAAAAAAAAAACGTCAATCCGCATTTGAGTTTGGATTGGAATTTCATTTTGATTCAATTCAATTGAAGAGTCAACCTATTTTTTTTCTGGTTCTAAGACCAGCAGCTCTAGCGGTTGACTCGCTTCTTTCAAATTGTTTCTCATTATTAAGAAAAGGTAACGGAGATAAAATACGAGCTTGTTTTATAGCAATAGTAATTAATCGTTGTTGTTTTAAGGTCAATCTATTCACCCGTCTAGATAATATTTTTCCTTGTTCGCTAATAAATCGACTAATTAAACTCATGTTTCTATAATCAATTCGATCCCCCGATTGGATCGGAGGCAAACGCCTACGAAAAGATCGCTTAGATTTAAGAAAGATTCGCTTGGATTTATCCATGGTTTGTTTATTCCTTATCCTGAAAATCCCAATCCTATTTCTTAATTCTAGATCATCTTTGATCCGATCGAAATAGGATTTGGTTTGTTTATATTTATTTGTTTATATTTAAATAAATTAAAATGTTTATATTTAAATAAATTAAAAAAGAAATTATATATATATATTGTTATATATAATATGTAATTTTGCATCTTCCTTGGAAAACTGACACACGAGCGATCGGTTCGATCTATTTCTTTATCTCCCCATGAATCGTATGTTTGTAACAACAGGGACAGAATTTTCTCAATTCCAATCGACTAGGCGTATTGTGTCGATTCTTTTGAGTAATATATCTGGAAATGCCCATTGATTCCTTATTAACACGATTTCGAACACAACTGGTACATTCCAAAATAACCGTTACTCGGACATCTTTACCCTTAGCCATGAACCTCCTTTGATTTTTGATTCACTCAATTCTTTAATTTTCCGACCCGAAGCAAGGAAGAAGAAAGGACACAAAAATAGAAGCAGGTAACTCGAAATCAAATTATGAAAGAAATATTTTGTTGCAATCAATATATCAATATAGTAATAAATAATAATAGTAATAAATAATAAGTAATATAATGATTTCTAACTATATTTATAATTTTTAATTGCCGTACAGTATTTCATTTTCAGTTAAGTATCTTGTATGATATTGTTGCCCCAACCACCGCATTTCCATTCTATTATTAATTTAATTTGAGCCTGAGCCCGAGTTCATAGTTTCACTGAGGGTGAAACCGCTTTTTCTTTGTTTTTTTTTTTTTTTAGAAAAGTAAAAAAAAAAACAAAGAAAAAAAGAAGGGAGGGGTAGGGATTAGTTACAGATATTTGATTGTATCTCTAATCTTCTTCCCCCTTCCCATATCAATAGCTAGAATGAAAAAAAGGGGAATATCAACGCATCCGGAAAAAAACGATTGATCTCTATCAATAAACCTGCTAAAGACCCGAACCATAGAGTACTTACTACCGGTGCCACGGAGAGATATGTTTTTAGATCTCGCATTTTAAAAACTCCTCTTTCTGTATTCGTTATTGTAATTTTATTGTAATTTGTAATATATAATGGTAATACATATATGACCGGATGTGTATATGTAGTTAATGACTTACCACTTGTACGCGGAGTTCCTAATTCAAATTGAAATGTACAAAATAGATATTTATTAAAAGAAAAAAATACGTCCATTTCCGCCTTAAATTCCTAAAAAATATTAATTTTTTGTGGTAGATTTCATATTTATTTCATACTTTATATAAGTCTTTTACCATATTATATGTTTGTTATATGATATACGAGACCAAAAGGAAGAAGGAAGATAAGATAGTTTGCGTATATCAATGTAGGAAATAAAGATGTGGAAAACAAGACAGGGATTCTCTACAATGACACTGTAGACCAATTGAAAGGGATGTAGCGCAGTTTGGTAGCGCGTTTGTTTTGGGTACAAAATGTCACGGGTTCAAATCCTGTCATCCCTACCTATTACTTATCTTCTGAGCAGTAACGAGGGATCAATTGAGATCAATTAATAAAATTGTACATACATAATTAAATAAATATTTCATTTTTATTTTTTATAGTATATATATATGCAAGATAAATTGGGGTTACAAAATATTTATTGTGATAATAAAGCGCTCTTAGTTCAGTTCGGTAGAACGTGGGTCTCCAAAACCCGATGTCGTAGGTTCAAATCCTACAGGGCGTGATTCTGTGTTCTTGTTAATCGCGGGAGGTCAAAATTAGGTTGCTGCTCAATTATTTTAGTGTAATTTTGACCTCCCGCGGATTAAAGGAAGTAGGAGGTCAATAAAAAACGAGATGTTAATTAATCAAAGATCCAACTGATCACCACGTCTGTATTGTAAATAGGCAGTTACGAATAATCCAGCCAAAGTAATAGGAATTAGACCTAAGACGATTCCAAATAGAAAAACTTCAATCATTTCAATTTGTTTGAAAGGGGGAAGGGAGAGGTAATATTTATCCTTAAATATTAATCTGTATTGACTATACATCTCAATGACCAAGAATTGGTAAGGGACTGGAGAATATATGAACTACCATAGAAAGATTTTTTTATAAATTGTTCATTAAATTAATTTCAAATAAGTCGTATCTTGCTCAGACCGATAAATAGAGCTGAGGTTATAGTCAAAGATGCTAGTAGAAAACCGAAATAACTAGTTATAGTAGGCATGAAAAGGCTAAATGAAATATGTTCTTTTTATACATATGTTTCTAAAGCACTTCCCTAAGTTTCAATTTTTGAAAGATACGAGGATAAAAAAAAAATACCAACCAATTGAAAGGATAAATTCAATTGAAAATATTTGATTCATCAATTATTATAGACGATACTAATAAAAATAGAGTAACATAAGTAAGAAATCAATTAATCATCTGTGACATTTACCCATCCCACGCTTTTGAATCAATAGATTCATCGGTCAACTCTTGAGTTGACTGAACTAATATATGTATATAACTAACTATATGTATATATAGAATATTAGAAATTAAATAAAGTAATAATAAGAACGTTTTTTATAACTTCATTCACAAAATGAAACTCTCTTTGAATCACTCTGGAATAAAATTGGAAAATAAGTTTGATTGTTTCTTATTGTATCGAAATATCGAATCCATTTTTTTTTTTCGAACGACACTTCTAATGCACTTTTTTTTTTACTTTAAAGCGAACTCAGTAGTAGTTCATTCACATAATCTCGCGATTGAAAAGAAAAAAGTATCGCACGATAAGATCAATCGAAACTGGGTTTTACATTTTATCTTTCCATATTACAAAGACCCATCTTTGTAATTAGGTCACGAAGGACCCCCTTGGGGGGCTAATAGAATAATGCGTGCATCACGAATATTTATTGTTTTTTATTTATTCGTTGTTCCTCTTTCTTTCTTCGTTGTTCCTCTTTCTTTCATTGAATCTACTATTGTTACTTGTTACTGGGTGGCCAACCAATTCCTAAAAAAAAAAAAAGATTCCAACAAAAAACATCTTATACAACCACAAAACGTATGTTTTTAGATGTAACGTCTAATTGAATCGTAAGAATATGAGAATCTCCTTCATAAATTATTGGAAACCAACCTGTCGAATTCACATTTTACTTGATCTTCAGTTTCTACTGAAGAAAATCCTTATACTACAGGAATTTGAGGAATTTTATATTAAATGGTACAAAATTCTACATCGACAAGCAACAAGAAAAGAAGAAAGAAATTATCTAACACTTCATTTCGATATTGATTGTGAAATTGCATTGCTGTGTCAGAAGAAGGATAGCTATACTGATTCGGTATACTCTAAAAACACCCTTGGTACAATATTGACGATCTCACAAAGATTGGTTTCAGTAAATTTCCATTTACTGATTTAATCTTTTACGGAATCGGCCCCCCCCTGACTGTACAAGAATATGCGGAGCTCAACATGTCTGGAAGCAC